TTAAAAATAAGCTAAATTAAGCTTTTGGGCTCATACCTCAAATATAAAGAAATCCTTTTTTTTAAAAAATAAAGTGCCTGATAAAAGGATTATTCTGATAGAATAAATTATGTAATTTTTTTACCTTTATTATACTTTATAGAATTAAACTATATCTAATAATTTCAAAAATTATTGTGCATCTTACACTAAAATATAATTTTTATAATAATGATTTTTTTCATAAAAGAATTTTTTTCTTATTTTAAATTTTATTTTTTTTTAATTCTAATAAAATATTTTTTTTATTTACCTTAATTTTTAGAACATTAATTTCAATTTCTGCAAATTCTTGATTAGGATGTTGAATTGGCTTAGAAATTAATTTATTAAGATTTATTCCCCTTATTTCTAACCCCAATAATCTTTTAAACTCAGAAGCCTCCTTAAAATATTTTTTAACTCAATCTATTGCCTCAATCAATTTTCTATTTGCAATTATTTTAAGATTATTTTTAATAAAAAATTTATATCTAAATAATTTTATCTCTACATTAATTAATTCCTCTTTATTAATAAAAATAGGCTCTACCCCCTTTCATTTTTGATTCCCTAATATTATAGAAGGTCTTTCTTGATTAAATTGTTTTATTTTAATAACATGACAAAAAATTACCCCCATAATTTTATTATCTTATTATTTTAATAATAACTTTTTAATATTTATTATAATTTTAAATGTTTTAGTAGGTGCTTTAGGAGGATTTAATCAAACTTCTTTACGAAAATTAATAGCTTTTTCCTCTATCAATAACTTAGGTTGAATATTATCTGCATTATTGATTAGAGAAAATTTATGATTAATTTATTTTATACTTTATTCTTTTTTAATTAGTATAATATGTTTTTTATTTTATATATTGAATATTTTTTATATTAATCAAATATTCAATTTTAATATTAATTTTTCAATTAAATTTTCTGTTATAATTAATTTCCTTTCCTTAGGAGGTTTACCCCCCTTCTTAGGATTTTTCCCTAAATGATTAATTATTAACTATTTAATTTTAAATAAATTATATATTATTTCCTTTTTCTTTATTATAATAAGATTAATTATATTAATTTTTTATATTCGTATTATTTATTCTTCATTTATATTTTTTAATTTAAAATTTAAATGATTTAAAATTTATATAAAAAATAATTTTTTAAAATTAATTAATTTTTTTAGTTTTATTTCCTTATTAGGGATAATTATTAGAACTTTATTTTTTCTTTAAGGTTTTAAGTTAATTTAAACTAATAGTCTTCAAAATTATTTATAAAGAATATTTCTTTAAGCCTTAGTATAAATATACCCCTTAAAATTTGCAATTTTACATCAAATTATGACTATAAGACTTATAGTAAAAGAGAAATTTCTCATTAATAAATTTACAATTTACCGCTTATAATTCAGCCATTTTACTTAGCGAAAATGACTTTTTTCTACTAATCATAAAGATATTGGAACATTATATTTTATCTTTGGAATTTGAGCAGGTATAGTAGGAACATCCCTTAGTTTAATTATTCGAACTGAACTAGGTAATCCAGGATTTTTAATTGGGGATGACCAAATTTATAATACTATTGTTACAGCCCATGCTTTTATTATAATTTTTTTTATAGTAATACCCATTATAATTGGAGGATTCGGTAATTGATTAATTCCTCTTATACTAGGTGCCCCTGATATAGCCTTCCCCCGGATAAATAATATAAGATTTTGACTTTTACCCCCCTCATTAATTTTATTAATTTCAAGTAGTATTGTTGAAAACGGAGCAGGAACAGGTTGAACTGTTTACCCCCCTCTTTCCTCTAACATTGCCCATGGAGGATCCTCTGTTGACCTTGCTATTTTTTCCCTTCATTTAGCAGGAATTTCTTCAATCTTAGGAGCTATTAATTTTATTACCACAATTATTAATATACGAATTAATGGTATATCTTATGATCAAATACCTTTATTTGTTTGAGCAGTCGGAATTACAGCTTTACTCTTATTAATTTCTTTACCTGTTTTAGCAGGAGCTATTACTATATTACTCACCGATCGAAATTTAAATACTTCCTTTTTTGACCCCGCTGGAGGAGGAGATCCTATTTTATATCAACATTTATTTTGATTTTTTGGACATCCAGAAGTTTATATTTTAATTTTACCGGGATTTGGAATAATCTCCCATATTATTTCTCAAGAAAGTGGTAAAAAGGAAACTTTTGGATGTTTAGGAATAATTTATGCTATACTAGCTATTGGTCTTCTTGGATTTATTGTTTGGGCTCATCATATATTTACAGTAGGAATAGATATTGATACTCGAGCTTATTTCACCTCAGCAACTATAATTATTGCAGTTCCTACAGGAATTAAAATTTTTAGCTGATTAGCAACTCTTCATGGAACTCAAATTAATTATAGACCTTCGATATTATGAGGATTAGGATTTATTTTTCTATTTACAGTAGGGGGATTAACTGGAGTTATTTTAGCTAACTCATCTATTGATATTGCTTTACATGATACATATTATGTTGTTGCACATTTTCATTATGTTTTATCTATAGGAGCTGTATTTGCCATTTTAGGAGGATTTGTTCACTGATACCCCTTATTTACAGGACTAGTTTTAAATCCTTATTTATTAAAAATTCAATTTATCTCTATATTTATCGGAGTAAATTTAACCTTTTTCCCCCAACATTTTTTAGGACTGGCAGGAATACCCCGTCGTTACTCAGATTACCCTGACAGTTTTTTATCTTGAAATATTATTTCCTCATTAGGTTCTTATATTTCTTTATTTTCAATAATAATAATTATTATTATTATTTGAGAATCAATAATTTATCAACGTATTATTTTATTTTCATTAAACATACCTTCCTCAATTGAATGATACCAAAATTTACCTCCTGCTGAACATTCATATAATGAACTCCCTATTTTAAGTAACTTCTAATATGGCAGATTATATGTAATGGATTTAAACCCCATTTATAAAGGAATTATCCTTTTTTTAGAAATGGCAACTTGATCAAATTTTAACTTTCAAAATAGAGCTTCCCCCTTAATAGAACAAATTATTTTTTTTCATGATCATACTTTAATTATTTTAATTATTATTACTATTTTAGTTTCATATTTAATATTAAGATTACTCTTTAATAAATATATTAATCGATTCCTATTAGAAAGTCAAATAATTGAATTAATTTGAACTATCCTTCCTGCAATTACATTAATTTTTATTGCCCTTCCCTCTTTACGTTTACTTTATCTCTTAGATGAACTTAATAATCCTTTAATTACTTTAAAATCTATTGGACATCAATGATATTGAAGTTATGAATACTCTGACTTTAATAATGTTGAATTTGATTCTTATATATCTCAATTTAATAATAATAATAATTTTCGATTATTAGATGTTGATAATCGAATCATTTTACCCATAAATAATCAAATTCGTATTTTAATTACAGCTACAGATGTTATCCATTCATGAACAGTACCAAGTTTAGGGGTAAAAGTAGATGCTAATCCTGGTCGTTTAAATCAAACTAGTTTTTTTATTAATCGCCCAGGAATTTTTTTTGGGCAATGTTCAGAAATTTGTGGGGCTAATCATAGTTTTATACCTATTGTAATTGAAAGAATCTCAATTAAAAATTTTATTAATTGAATTAATAATTATTCATCATTAGATGACTGAAAGCAAGTACTGGTCTCTTAAACCATTTTATAGTAATTTAGCAATTACTTCTAATGAAATAAAGAATTAGTTAAATTTTATAACATAAATATGTCAAATTTAAATTATTACTTATGTAATATTCTTTTATCCCTCAAATAATACCAATTAATTGATTATTTTATTTATTTTTTTTTATTTGTATTTTTATTTTATTTAATATTATTAATTATTATATTTTTAACTATAATTATAATATTAAAACTTTAACTAAAAATTTAATTTCAAAAAATAATTTAATTTGAAAATGATAAATAACTTATTTTCAATTTTTGATCCTTCTACTAATATTTTTAATTTATCTCTTAATTGAATTAGAACTTTTATTGGTTTAATATTTATTCCTTATTCTTTTTGATTCTTCCCTAATCGTTATTTTATATTATGAAATTTTATTTCATTAAAACTTCATAATGAATTTAAAACTTTAATAGGGCCAAATAGATTTATTGGATCAACATTTATTTTTATCTCATTATTCTTTTTCGTTTTATTTAATAATTTTTTAGGATTATTCCCCTATATTTTTACTAGAACCAGTCATTTAAATCTTTCCTTAACTATTTCATTACCTTTATGATTAAGCTTTATGATTTATGGTTGAATTAATAATACTCAACATATATTTATTCATATAATCCCTCAAGGAACTCCTACTATTCTTATGCCTTTTATAGTATTAATTGAAACAATTAGTAATATTATTCGACCTGGAACTTTAGCTGTTCGTTTAACAGCAAATATAATTGCAGGACATTTACTTTTAACCTTATTAGGTAATTCAGGAATAAATATAGCTAATTATTTATTAATTATTTTAATTTTTACTCAAATTTTACTTTTAATTTTAGAATTCGCAGTAGCTATCATTCAATCTTATGTAATTGTCATTTTAAGAACTCTTTATTCTAGTGAAGTAAATTAATGAAACTATTAAATAATCACCCCTATCACTTAGTAGATTTTAGTCCTTGACCTCTTACAGGAGCTATCGGAGTTATAACTCTTGTTACAGGTTTAGTAAAATGATTTCATAATTTTAGTATAAATCTTTTTATCTTAGGTTATTTAATTATTATTTTAACAATATATCAATGATGACGAGATATTTGTCGAGAAGGAACTTTTCAAGGTAAACATACTTTATTAGTATCTAATGGACTTCGCTGAGGAATAATCTTATTTATTGTATCTGAAATTTTTTTCTTTATTTCTTTTTTTTGAGCTTTTTTTCATAGTAGCCTTTCCCCTAATATTGAAATTGGAGCCATATGACCACCTACAAGAATTATTCCATTTAACCCCTTCCAAATTCCTTTATTAAATACAATTATCCTAATTAGTTCAGGTATTACAGTAACTTGAGCTCATCATGGTCTTATAGAAAATAATTTTACTCAAACTACACAAGGTTTATTTATTACTGTTTTATTAGGAATTTATTTTACCATTCTTCAAGCATACGAATATTTTGAAGCTCCATTTACAATTGCTGATAGAATTTATGGATCAACCTTTTTTATAGCAACAGGATTTCATGGTCTTCATGTAATTATTGGAACTTTATTTTTATTAACTTGCTTTATTCGACATCTTAATAGTCATTTCTCCAATAATCATCACTTTGGTTTTGAGGCAGCAGCTTGATATTGACATTTTGTAGATGTAGTATGATTATTCCTTTATATTTCTATTTATTGATGAGGTAATTAATTATTTATATAATATATTTAGTATATTTGACTTCCAATCAAAAAGTTTAATAAAAATTAATATAAATAATCTTATTATTATTAATATTATCTTTAATTATTTTAATAATTTCCAATATTTTTATTTATTTATCATTAATTATTTCTAAAAAATCTATTATAGATCGAGAAAAATGTTCACCTTTTGAATGCGGGTTTGACCCCATAACCCTTCCCCGAATTCCATTTTCTTTACATTTTTTTTTAATTACTGTAATTTTTTTAATTTTTGATATCGAAATTGCTTTAATTTTACCTATAATTGTAACTTTTAAAAATGTAAATTTTATTATTTGATGAAAAATTAGATCATTTTTTATTATTATACTCTTAATTGGACTTTATCATGAATGAAACCAAAATATATTAAATTGAACAATTTAATAAAGGATTATAGTTTATTTAAAACATTTGATTTGCATTCAAAAAATATTGAAAATCAATTTATCTTATATAAATAAGAAGCAATTTTGCATTTAATTTCGACTTAAAAGACAGAGTCTTTACTCCTTATTTATCTTAATTGAAACCAAATAGAGGTATATCACTGTTAATGATAAAATTGAATTTATATTCCAATTGAAATATAAATAATTAAGCTGCTAACTTAATTTATAGTGATTAAATTCATTAATATTTCTCAAATTTATATAGTTTAATAAAAACATTACATTTTCATTGTGAAAATAAAAAATTATTTTTTATAAATATATTACTTAAAGATTCATTAATCTCCTTAATATCTTCAATATTATGCTCTTATTTATAAGCTATTTAAGTTATAATAATATTAATATAAAAATATAAATTACTATTCATAAAATAAATCTATATAAATAAATTTTAAAATTATTTATTTGATAAATATAATTAATTAAAGAATAATATTTAATAACTTTGTATATTCCATGACCACTATATAGCTCTCTTCATCCTATATCAATATTTTTTAATAATTTTTGACCAAAATTTAAAAAATAATAATTTAAACCATAAGTTGATAAACTAGGTATAAATCATATTAAAGTTAAAAAAAAACTCAAATTATAAGTTTTTATAAATTTATTCAAAGAATAAATTCTTATATTTCTCACTAGAATCCCTATAATTATACCTAATAAACTCACATAAATTACTATTATTTTTAAATTAAAAGATAAATAAATTATATGCGGATAAGAAAAAATTAATCAACTTAATAAACTTCCAGAAATTAAACTTATAAACAATAAAATAAATATTCTATTTAATATAATATAATCCTCCTCAAATAAATTATAAACTGATAATAAATTATAATCATTTACCATTAAATATATTAATAATCGAATAGTATAAAATATTGTTAGTCCAGTTGAAATATAATATAAATTAAAAATTAAAAAATTTAAATTTCTTATTCTAACAATTTCCAAAATTAAATCTTTAGAATAAAATCCAGCTAAAAAAGGAATCCCACAAAGAGCTAAATTAGAAATATTTAAACATAAAGAAGTTAAAGGAATATACAATCTTACTCCCCCCATTATTCGAATATCTTGATTATTATTTATTAAATGAATTACCTTCCCAGCACATATAAATAATAAAGCCTTAAACATCGCATGAGTTAACAAATGAAAATAAGCCAATTCATAATACCCTATACTTAAAATTCTTATTATTAAACCTAATTGTCTTAGTGTTGATAAAGCAATAATTTTTTTTAAATCAAATTCATAATTAGCACAAATCCCAGCTATAAACATAGTTAAGCCAGAAATTAACAATAAACACTTAATAAATAAAGTTTCCATTAATAAACTATTAAACCGAATTAATAAATATACACCAGCAGTTACTAAAGTTGATGAATGCACTAAAGCAGAAACTGGAGTAGGTGCAGCCATAGCTGCTGGTAATCAAGATCTAAATGGAATTTGAGCTCTTTTAGTTATAGCAGCTAAAATAATTATAAAGCTAATAATTTTTATTGAATAATCATTTACTATAAAATTTAAATAAAAAATAAAATTTCAACTTCCATAATTAATTATTCAAGCAATTACTATCAAAATCATAACATCTCCAATTCGATTAGATAAAACAGTTAATATCCCCGCATTATAAGATTTAATATTTTGATAATAAATTACTAAACAATAAGAAACTAATCCTAAACCATCCCAACCTAAAATAATTCTAATAATATTAGGACTAATAATTAATAAAATTATTGAAAACACAAATAATAAAACTAAAATAATAAATCGACCTAAATTTAATTCTGAACTTATATATCTTTTTCTATACATAATAACTGAAGCAGAAATTAAAGATACAAATATTATAAATATTAAAGAAATAGGATCTAATAGTATAGATATTACCAATCTTATTGAATTAAAAGAAATAATTTCCCATTCTAAAAATATTACTATTTCATTTATAATAAAATAAATTGCTATAAATAAATTTATTAATATAAAAAAAAATAAAAAAAAAAATCTAATAAAACATAAAGAATATTTATTAATGATTTAAAATGATTACTATCATATTTTTGACTCCACAAATCAATATTTTTATTAAATTATTTAAATAAAATCAAAGCATACTATAATCAATTTTTAAGATTAAAATATTTAAAGGTAATCAATGTAATATTAATATTAAATATTCTCGTGAAACTCCTCTATAAAAACTATAAACCCCAATATTATATTTACCATGCTGTGTGTAAGAATATAAATATAATCTATACCCAGCTCTAAAAAAAGAAATTATAATTAATATAATTATAGTTAATCAAGATCATCTAATTAATCTATTAATTAAACTTAACTCCCCAACTAAATTTAATGAGGGAGGAGCTGCTATATTAGAAGACAATAATAAAAATCATCATAAACTTAAGGAAGGTATAAAATTTATTATCCCCCTATTTATAAATAATCTTCGTCTATTTAATCGTTCATAATTAATATTTGATAAACAAAATATTCCTGAAGAACATAATCCGTGTCTAATTATTAATACATAAGCCCCAATAAATCCTCAATAGTTTAAAGTTATAATCCCCCCAATAACAATTCTTATGTGACAAATAGAAGAATAAGCAATTAAAGATTTTATATCAATTTGACAAAAACATTTTAATCTAATATAAAATCCCCCAATTAAACTAATAATTACCCAAATAAAATTTATTTTTAAGCCAATTTTTTGTAAAATAACTATAACTCGTAATAATCCATATCCCCCTAACTTTAATATAATAGCCGCTAAAATTATAGAGCCAGAAATAGGGGCCTCAACATGAGCTTTTGGTAATCATAAATGAACAAAATATATGGGTATTTTTACTAAAAAAGCCAAAATTAAACTAAAATATAAAAATATAAATTCATAATTATAAAATTTTAAAAAATATATTATTATACAATTGATATTTCTGTAAATATAAAAAATCCCTAATAATAACGGTAAAGAAGCAAATAAAGTATAAAATAATAAATACAGCCCAGCTTGAATTCGTTCAGGTTGATAACCTCAACCAATAATTAATAATAAAGTTGGAATTAATCTCCCCTCAAAAAATAAATAAAATATAAATAAATTAACAGTTCTAAAAGTTAAGTATAATATTATTAATAATAAAATAATATTAAATAAAAAAAAAAATTCATAAAAATTTCTTTTTATTAATCTTTCTCTAGCTATAATTATTAAAAAACTAATCCAAATTCTTAACAAAATTAAACCATAAGAAATAATATCACATCCTAATATATAACTTAAACTTCTAAAATTATAAATATTAACTGATAAATTTATAAACAAAAAAAATATCAATATTATCATATTTTGAACCATTCAAAATATATTTTTTTTTAAACATAAAAGTATTATAAACATTATTATTATTAAAAATTTTATCATTAAATTAAATTAAATCTTTGAAAATAATCATTGCCATGAGTACGAATTATCGAAACTAAAATTGAAAGGCCCAAAGCTCCCTCACAAACTGAAAAAACTAAAAAAACTATTAATATATATAATCTATTATCAATTTTTCTTAAATAAAGTATTAAAGAAAAAAAAATTCTTAAAACAATAAACTCTAATCTTATTAAAACAATTAGTAAATGTTTATGATTTCTCACAAAAATTATATTTCCAAATATAAATATTACAAATACTACTACTCACATATTTAATATTATCATTTGTTTTTATAATTTAATTAAAATATTGGTCTTGTAAATCAAAAATAAGAATTTTTCTTTAAAAACTTCAAAGAAAAAGAATTTCTTTATCTATAATCTCCAAAATTATAATTTTTATTAAACTATTCTTTGATATAACAAAAATATTTTTATCTTTTACATTAATTTTTTTATCTATTTTCATATTTTTTATTAATCATCCTATTTCTATAGGTTTAATTATTTTATTACAAACTCTTTTTATCTGCTTATTAATAGGAATAATTATTAATTCTTACTGATTTTCTTACATTCTATTTTTAGTTTTTTTAGGAGGTTTATTAGTACTTTTTATTTATGTATCGAGAATTGCCTCTAATGAAATATTAATTATTTCAATTTTCAATAAACTTATTATTTTATTTCCTATTTCTATTTTTATAGGATCATTTTGGTTAAAAAACAATTTAAACTGATTAAATTTTTCATTTAATGATGATATAATAAAATTTTTTAATTTATTCTCGTATTCTTTTAATGAAAATTATATTAATTTATTTAAATTATACAATGAACAAACTTATTTATTAATATTTTTAATAATTATTTATTTATTTATTACTTTAATTGCAGTAGTAAAAATTACAAATATCTTTTTTGGCCCATTACGATCTTTTAACTAATGATAAATTTATATAAGCCTATTCGAAAAACTCATCCCGTTTTTAAAATTATTAATAGATCATTAATTGACCTCCCTACCCCCTCAAATATTTCTTCTTGATGAAATTTTGGCTCTTTACTAGCATTATGCCTAATTATTCAAATTATTACAGGATTATTTTTAACAATATATTACACTGCTAATGTTGAAATAGCATTTTTTAGAGTTAATTATATCTGTCGAAATGTCAATTATGGTTGATTAATTCGTACTTTACATGCTAATGGGGCCTCTTTTTTTTTTATTTGTATTTACTTACACATTGGTCGAGGAATTTATTATGAATCTTTCAATCTTTTTTATACTTGAATAATTGGAGTACTTATTTTATTTCTACTAATAGCAACAGCTTTTATAGGATATGTACTTCCTTGAGGACAAATATCTTTTTGAGGAGCTACTGTTATTACTAATTTATTATCAGCTATTCCATACTTAGGAACAATATTAGTTAATTGAATTTGAGGTGGATTTGCCATTGATAATGCAACTTTAACTCGATTTTATACTTTCCACTTTTTATTCCCTTTTATTATTTTAATAATAACTATAATTCATTTACTATTCCTTCATCAAACAGGATCTAATAATCCCCTAGGAATTAATAGCAATTTAAACAAAATCCCCTTTCATCCATTTTTTACATTTAAAGATTTAATTGGATTTATTATTTTAATTTTATTTTTAACATTACTAACCTTAATCAATCCTTATCTTCTTGGAGATCCCGATAATTTTGTACCAGCTAATCCATTAGTTACACCAATTCATATTCAACCTGAATGATATTTTTTATTTGCTTATGCAATTCTTCGATCTATCCCAAATAAGTTAGGAGGAGTAATTGCATTAGTTACTTCTATTTTAATTTTAATTATCCTTCCATTCACATTTAATAAAAAAATACAAGGAATTCAATTTTACCCCCTAAATCAAATTTTATTTTGATCTTTTATTACATCTATTATTTTATTAACTTGAATTGGGGCACGTCCAGTTGAAAACTTATATGTAACAACCGGTCAACTATTAACAATTTATTATTTCTCTTATTTTATTATTAATCCTGTTTTAAATAAAATTTGAGATAATTTAATTTTTAAGTCTAATTAATTTTAAATTAATGAGCTTGTTATAAAGCATTTGTTTTGAAAACTTAAGAAAGAATTTTTATTCTATTAATTTATATACTAAATTTATTTTATAATTTATTATCATTTTTAAACCAATAAAAAATAATAAATAATTTAAAGAAATAGGTAAATATCTCTTTCAACATAAATATATTAACTTATCATATCGATACCGAGGTAAAGTCCCCCGTACTCAAATAAATAAAAAAGAAATTATAACTAATTTTAAATAAAATAATAATCTCAAATCATACCCCCCTATATATATTAAAATAAATAATAAACTTATAAATAAAATTCTTGAATATTCAGCTAAAAAAATTAAAGCAAATCCACCTCTTCTATACTCAATATTAAACCCTGATACTAACTCTCTCTCTCCCTCTGCAAAGTCAAAAGGAGTCCGATTTACCTCAGCTATTAATGAAGATAAAAAACTTAACCCTAAAGGAAATATTATAAACAAAAATCACACTAATATTTGATAATCAATAAACTTTATTATATTGAAATCTAAAATTAAAATAATATTAGATATTATAATTAAAATTAATCTAACTTCATAAGAAATAGTTTGAGCTACAGCCCGTAATCCCCCTAATAAAGAATAATTTGTATTAGAAGATCAACCTGCAATTATAACTGTATAAACCCCTAAACTTACACAGCACAAAAAAAATAAAATACCCATATTAAAAGTAATTATATTAAAATAATAAGGAATTACTATTCAAATTATTAAAGATAATATAAAACTTAAAACAGGAGAAAAATAATAAAAAATATAATTTGAATAATTTAAATACACTTGTTCTTTAGTAAATAACTTAATAGCATCTGAGAAAGGTTGTAATAACCCTAAAAACCCAACCTTATTAGGTCCTTTACGAATTTGAATATACCCTAAAACTTTACGCTCTAATAAAACTAAAAAAGCAACCCCAATTAAAACCCCAATAATTAAAATTACAACACCAAAAATTATATTAAATACATCTATAATTATCATTTACTATTTATATAATAAATTATATATTTATGACTTCTAAAACCATCACATTTTTCTGTCAAAATAGTATATATTTATAATTAAATTAATAAAATTCTTTTATAAAAATTATTTCAAATATTTGATCCTTTCGTACTAAAATATTTTTATTTTCTAAAGATAGAAACCAACCTGGCTCACACCGGTTTGAACTCAGATCATGTAAGATTTTAATGATCGAACAGATCAAAATTTTAAACTTTTGCATTTAAATTTTATCTTAATCCAACATCGAGGTCGCAAACTTTTTTTTTTATTTGAACTAAAAAAAAATATTACGCTGTTATCCCTAAGGTAATTTTTTCTTATAATCATTATTTATGGATCAATTATTCATTTATTAATGTTTAATTTTTAAAAAAAGTTTATTTAATTTTTCTGTCACCCCAACATAATATTTTATTTTATTTTAAATATTAATTTTATAAACTTTTAAAATATAACAAAATATAAAACTCTATAGGGTCTTCTCGTCTTTTAAATTCATTTTAGCTTTTTAACTAAAAAATAAAATTTTAATAATAATTAAGAGACAGTTTATATTTCATCAAATCCTTCATACAAGTTTCCAATTAAAAAACTAATGATTATGCTACCTTTGTACAGTCAATATACTGCAGCCCTTTAATATTTATCAGTGGGCAGATTAGACTTTAAATTATTATCAAAAAGACATGTTTTTGATAAACAAGTGAATATAAAAATTTGCCGAATTCCTTTAAATTAAATCTAATTAAAATTTAAAATTTTTAATATTTTTATACTAATTTTATTATTATTTCTAATTTTATTTTATTAAAAATTATTATTTTATAAAAATTTAAACTTTCAATTTATTAAATTTTATTTTAATTAAAATTTTTTATAATAAATTATAATTTTTAAACAATACAAATTTTAAAAACTTTAATTTTAATTAATTTTTATTATAAATTTTTAATTTAAAGCTTATCCCTTAAAATATTAAATTTAAATTTTCATAATTTTTAAATAAATTATAAAATTATTTAAATTAAAAATTAAATTTTTTTCTAAAATAATTAGATATCTTTAAAAACGATTAACATTTCATTTCTAATTAATTATTTAAAATAATTATGTTACATTAACTTTTATAATTAATTAACTCTTTTAAATTCGAAATTTTTTACCCCAAAAAATTTATTTAATAAACTCTGATACACAAGATACAATAAATTAAATTTTCTTTTAAATTAATTTATTTTCAATTATTTCAAATTTCTTTTACAATACTATTTTACTATAAAGTTTTAAATTTTTTCTATTAAAAATACTTTAACCCCCCAATTATTTATTTTTAACTTTAAAAATTTTTTTATTAACTTTATTTTATTAATTTTACCCCTCAAATTAATTAAATTTTAATTTCTCTTCAATGTAAATGAAATACTTTCACAAGCTCTAATTTGTTCTTTCTAGAAACACTTTCCAGTACCTCTACTTTGTTACGACTTATTTCAATTTTTAAATGAAAGTGACGGGCAATATGTACATATTTTAATTTTTAATCATTTTAATAAATTAATTAAAATTACATTTAAATCCACCTTCAAATTAATATTAAAATTAAATTATTCATTATAAATTATTTTATTGTAATCCATCATATTCTTAATTATATTCTACATCTTGATCTGAATTAATTTTTTATTTTAATTTTAAAATATTATTTTTACTAAAAAATATTTTTTTAACAACGATATATAAAATTTTAAATTAAGTAAATTTATTCGTGGATTATCAATTATTAGACAGATTCCTCTAAATGAACTAAAATACCGCCATATTATTTAAGTTTCAATATTTATTATTTACTATTTTAGTATTTATAATCAAATTTTTAATAATAGGGTATCTAATCCTAGTTTATTAAAAAATTTATTAAATCATAAAATTTTTAATATAAAATTTAATTAAATTAAAATTTCACCTAATAATTTAATATTTAATTTATTTAAAATTTTATTTATTATAAACTGAAATAATTTAATTTAATTTTTGTATAACCGCAACTGCTGGCACAAAATTAGTCATTAATTTTTATATTACTAAATCTTAATTTCTTAAATTTTTAATTTTAATTACTATAATTATCTTATTAATTATTATTTAAATAATTAAAATTTCATACTAAAATTTATATGTAAAATAAACTTAAAATAAATTTTTTAAAACATAATTATTTTATTTATATGTAAAATATTCCCCATAGATTTTTTATTTTTTTTTTTTTTTTAAATTAATAGATTTTTAATATTTCTCTTATTTTTTTTCCTAATATCCATATTTAAATTTAATCTTGTAATAAATTTTTATATATTCATTTAGGATATATTATATTATTAAATAAAGATTAAAAATTTAATTTATTATTTATGTGAAAAAAAATAAGATAAATAGCTTTTATTGTTGAACTATACCATTCTTAATTTTTTTTCATATAAATAAATAAATATAATTAATAGAATTTTCTGTA